AAAAAAAGAAAAAGAGAAGTGAGATGACATTAGATGAATTTTGAAACAAGGTATGTCCTACAGCAAACAAATTCTCAACTATGCGGATCAAAAATCTTTTCTTGTTTCATCTAAAAAGTTCTATATGATTTTCAAATCCTAATTCAAATGGAATAATTCAACATATTCCACATTCATAGTTTTATGTTTCTATTTCACGAATATGATATTTTCTGGGCATTCCTAATAATATCATATCAAGCGTTATTCCTATCTTGACATTTGTCATTTCTGGGATTTTAGGGAAGGTCCATAAAAGTTTACTAGTTATGAATCAGGTAGAGAACCAATGGGGATGCTTGGGTACAATTCCGAATTTGCTATTACATGTTTGCTCTAGTTTTTGTTTTTTTTGCTGTTGAAATGGTCTTTCATTATCCATGGACAATGAGCTTTGATGTATTGGGTGTATCTGTATTTATAGAAGCTTATAAGCTTTCATTCCCAATTGTGGGTTCAGTTTATGCATGGCGAAAAGGAGCGTTGGAATGGTCTTAGCTGAATATTTAGACAATCAAAAGAAAAAGGAAGGAAAGAATGACATTGAAACATTTCTTAATTTGGTTGAGTTTCCATTACTTAACCAAATAACCCCAATTTAATTATTTCAACTACATCGAATGATCTCTCGAATTGGTCAATACTTTCCAGTTTATGGCCGCTTATCTATGGTACCAGTTGTTTTTTCATTGAATTTTCTTCATTAATAGGCTCGCGATTCGACTTTGATCATTATGGGTTGGTGCCAAGATATAGAACTGTATATCAACAGGAAAATCGATGTTTTACTACTAATCACAAGTTTTACCTTTGACACAGTACTCATACTGGAAATTATGATCAAAGATTACTTTATGAATCACCATCTACTTCAGAGATACCTTTTGGATTTGAAATCTTTTTCAAATCCAATCTTCCTACGAATTTGTGAATCAGGCAGGGTTCCTTTATACAAAATAAGAAACAGCGGTCAATCATTAAAAATTTCATTGGTCAATGTTAAATATTCATACAAAGATAAATGTGTGAGAGATGAAGAAGATGCAGGTTCATTTATCTGATTGGCTAGTCAAGCATTAGTTAATTCATAGATCTTTAATTCCCGAGGATTGGAATTCCATTGCTGTCATTTCATATGTATATGGTTACAATTATTTACGCTCCCAGTGTGCCTATGATACCAGGTGAATTTTTAGCTAGTGTGTATCACCTTACGAAAATACGTTATGGTATAGATAAACCAGAAGAGGTATGCATAAAAGTATTTGCTCTCAGGAGTAATCCTCAAACCCCGTCAGTTTTATGGATTTGAAGAAGTGCTTATTTTCAGGAACGGAAATCTTATTATATATTGGTAATTTCTTATAAGAATCATCCTCGCCTTAAACGTATCTTCATGCCTGAAAGTTGGATAGACTGGCCTTTTTATAGAGGAAAAACAAAAAAAGTAACTGGACTTTCATTCGTATTGTGGAGGGACTAAAAAAAAAAAAAAAGAGAGAAAAAAATGAAAAAGAAAGTAAAGAATATCTATTCCGATCTGTCTTAATGAATTAATTTCATTTGTATGAGGTATTAAGAAATATCTATCCGATACATTATTCACGTGTCAGGAACCAGATTTGAACTGGTGACACGAGGATTTTCAGTCCTCTGCTCTACCAACTGAGCTATCCCGACCATTTCCCGTGCATCATCCTAGCAGAGTACTTCTATCTATGTCAATAATGAAAAGAACTAAAAAAGAAAATCTTAACAAATTGGCTCTAGCCCTTGAAATTCTTGGATCTTCAAAAAGAAGACTTTTTTTGTCAAAAAGATATAGACTATGAATGATTCAATAACGGAGATTCCTTGAATATATATCTTCATATCGTATTATACAAAACAAATGAGATTGGATTTAAAAAAGATACGAGGATTTATATTTGGATCCATTTGCGAAAGAACAGAGTGAATAAAATGAGAAAGATATTTCATTTTGTTTAAACTGAGTCACTGATGAAAAAAAATGAATAAAGAGGATGAGGATAAATAAAGAGCGAGGAAGTAAAATGGGCTTTTTATTGGGGATAGAGGGACTTGAACCCTCACGATTGAAAAATTCGACGGATTTTCCTCTTACTATAAATTTCATTGTTGTCGGTATTGACATGTAAAATGGGACTCTCTCTTTATTCTCGTCCGATTAAATTTCAAAAGATCTATCAAAAATTCTGGAATGAATAATTTGATTATTGAATATTCAAATTCTATTCTTTTTTCAACTTCAATTTTTCATATATCTTTTTGATCTCTATCATTCTAATGAAAAAAGAATAGAAATATAGGGTTTCTTATAGATCCTTATCTCATACTATTATATTACTCATATTAATAATAGAATATTAATAGAAAGAAAGAGAAGATTTTTATTTTCATATATAAATTTCAAATTTCATATATAAATATATAGAGATACAGAATAGAATTCGATATTAAGATTTGGGTTGTGATTAATCGTTTGCTATGTCAGTATGTATACGTACGTCTTAGGTATATAATACGTATCCTTTCTGTCATTTCGATAGAAGTCTTTTAGCTACTAACGTAACGTAATCAATTTCATTCGTTAGAACAGCTTCCATTGAGTCTCTGCACCTATCCCCTTTTTATTCTCATTTTTCATCTTTCATCGTTTTTTCTCTCGAAACAAAGATTTGGCTCAGGATTGCCCTTTTTTAGTTCCAGGGTTTCTCTGAATTTGGAAGTTACCACTTAGCAGGTTTCCATACCAAGGCTCAATCCAATCAAGTCCGTAGCGTCTACCAATTTCGCCATATCCCCTTTCCTTTGAGACAAGAATCCAGCTGTAATTCTACCCACCTCTTTCATTTATCTTGGCACTATTGAATCCATTAGGTAATGATTCAATATTGAAAAAGTGTATGCTGTTATTTTATATTTTATTTTTTTCCTCTATTCTATATTATATCATTTCATCTATAAACCCTATTTTTTCAATGTAAAATGATTTTATCATTGATCTATCCGCAATTCAATATGGATAGATATATACCACATATATATATATACCTTTCCTCCTCCTTCATTTTTACAGTGTAGTTTTGAATAGTGGAACGGTCGATATTCATTCTTCTTTTTTTTTTTTCATTTTGAATTCTAATTTCATTGATATTTTCTTTTCATATTTCATATATATGTATATGAATATGAAATTGAATTTAGATTTCTATTTAGATATCTAATTTATCTAGATCTAAATAGTTTTCTTTTCTATTTTCTAAATAGAATCTAAAATATATAACTAATATTTAAGAAATAGAAGAAATTGAAAGAATCAATAAATAAAAGAAAAAAAGAATAAGAATCCTTAGAAAATAGCTAAGATCTGCTAGTTTCCTGTATTCCTATACACTACTGCTCTTATATCCGCCCGCTTAGCTCAGAGGTTAGAGCATCGCATTTGTAATGCGATGGTCATCGGTTCGATTCCGATAGCCGGCTCTTTTTTTATCTATTTTTTTATTTACATGATTGAAAATCTCTACTCTCGCTTTCTCTAAATGTCGGATCACCGATCTATTATGTCATGATAACTTACAGCTATAGCTATAAAGAAAAAAGTTGACTAGAACAATTAGATCTCTACAGAAGAAATTGGAAAACGTAACCTTCGCTTGAATTTCCTATATATACAAAAAATCCGAATATTGATAAAATTTAATTGATCAAATTTATTTTATTCTGTTTTGTAGGACTTTAGTAAATTGAGTTTTGCTTTGCTGATCCTTTAGTTCAGTCTGATTTTATATTTTTTTGTCAAATAAAAATGAATCAAAAAGGAGCCTTTCTATGTCTCGTTACCGAGGACCTCGTTTCAAAAAAATACGCCGACTGGGGGTTTTACCAGGACTAACTAGTAAAAGACCCAGATCCAGAAGTGATCTTCAAACCCAATTGCGCTCTGGAAAAAGATCACAATATCGTATTCGTTTAGAAGAGAAACAGAAATTGCGTTTTCATTATGGTCTGACAGAACGACAATTACTTAAATATGTGCATATTGCTGGAAAAGCCAAAGGGTCAACAGGCCAGGTTTTACTACAACTACTCGAGATGCGTTTGGATAACATCCTTTTTCGATTAGGTATGGCTTCGACCATTCCAGGAGCCAGACAATTAGTTAACCATAGACACATTTTAGTTAATGGTCGTATAGTGGATATACCAAGTTATCGTTGCAAACCCCGAGATATTATTACTACGAAGGATAAAGAAAGATCGAAAACTCTGATTCAAAATTATCTTGTTTCATCCCCCCGCGGGGAATTGCCAAACCATTTGACTATTGACTCTTTACAATATAAAGGATTTGTAAATCAAATAATAGATAGTAAATGGATCGGTCTGAAAATAAATGATTTGTTGGTCGTAGAATATTATTCCCGTCAGACTTGATTCTAACGAAAATAAAAAAGCAAGGTTCATACCAATTTTAACTCCTTTCGCTGAAGTAAATAGAGTACCTCGTACCCTGTCTCATTCACGTGTCAAAAAAGGATCGGCAATAGTATTCTTTTGATTTTTTTCTTCTTTTCAATATCAAGAGGATCTTTCTATTTGTATTTTCGCAGGTATTAATTAGGGATAGATAATGTTTATTAAATAAGGCGTTAAAATAATGATATCAATTCTTATTTTCTTTGATACATTGTAGTAAGTAACGTTGATGAATGAAAAGAAACGGAGAGAGAGGGATTCGAACCCTCGGTAAACAAAAGTCTACATAGCAGTTCCAATGCTACGCCTTGAACCACTCGGCCATCTCTCCTACAGAATGTTATTCTTGACCAAAATCCGAATGAATAGCGAGTCCTTCTATCTTAATTATCTGAATTGTAGTACATGTATGACCGCCCGATGCGATGGTTCCATAAAAAAAAATTTCTTTTTCAATT